AATAAAGTGCCTGATCAAAAGGATTGTTTTGATAGAGCAAATAATGTAGTATATACCTTTATTACATTTGGCAGAATTAAACTACCCCTAGAAATATCAAAAATTTCTGTACCTCTTATACTAAAATGTAAATAGGTAAGCTAAATAAAGCTATTGGGTTCATACCCCACTTATAAAGGCTACCTCCTTTCCTATTTAATATGATATATCAATAAAATATTGTTTGGCTCGTTTCTTGCCCTAGGAACTATAATTGCTATCTCCTCGTACTCTTGAATAGGAATGTGAATAGGTTTGGAAATTAATCTTCTTTCATTTATTCCCCTAATCAGAACTTCAAAAAATATATATTCTTCGGAATCAGCCCTCAAATACTTTATTGCTCAAGCAATAGCCTCAACAATCCTCCTTTTAGCAATTATTATTTTTTCTTCTAAAATTCTGTTTCCCGTAGAAAATAATGTTCAGTCAAGATTACTATTTAATACCTCTCTTCTTTTAAAAATGGGGGCTGCCCCCCTCCATTTCTGATTTCCAGAAGTTATAGAAGGTTTAAGTTGATTAAACAGAATAATTTTATTAACTTGACAAAAAATTGCCCCTATAATACTTCTTGCCTATTCAGGTAAAACTTTAATACTTTTAACTACAGCCGTAATCTCCTGTATATTCGTTAGAGGGGTAATAGGACAAAATCATCTTAGTCTCCGAAAAATCATAGCATATTCATCAATCAATCATATTGGATGAATAATCGCAGCCTCCTTATTCTTCGAAGTAATTTGAATAATTTATTTTGCTATTTATTCAATTATTACTTTAAATATCGTAGTAATATTTAAAAAATTAAATATTTTTTACATAAAGCAGCTAACCCTTTCTATAAATCAGGAACCTTTAATCAAAATATTCTTTATTCTAAATTTTTTATCCTTAGGAGGACTGCCCCCCTTCCTTGGGTTCTTCCCCAAATGACTAACTATTCAAGTCATAATTAACGAAAACTTCTCTTCCTTAGCTATTGTAATAATCCTGGCAACACTAGCTACCCTATACTTCTACATACGAGTTACCTTCAGAACCCTTGTTCTTTCTATAAATTCCTTCATTCAAATTCACGAACTCCCAACTCATAAGTTCTTTATCATAACAACTAATCTTGTAACGCTGGCAAGATTAATTTTATCTACCTTGATTTTTAACTTTTTTTAATCAAGGATTTAGGTTAAAAAAAAACCTGTGACCTTCAAAGTCGCCATTAAAAGAAAAATTTTAAGCCTTAGGAATAATCCACCACCAAACTTGCAATTTGGTATCATTTTGAATATAAAGCCGGTAAAAGAAAATAATTCGTTAATAAGTTTACAGCCTATCGCCTATACCTCAGCCATTTTACCGATCAAGTGATTATTTTCGACAAACCATAAAGACATCGGCACTCTGTATTTTCTATTAGGAAGCTGATCTGGAATAGTAGGAACCTCCTTAAGAATTTTAATCCGTGCTGAATTAGGAAACCCTGGTTCCCTTATTGGAGATGATCAAATTTATAATGTAATTGTAACTGCCCATGCATTCATTATAATTTTCTTCATAGTAATACCAATTATAATTGGGGGATTCGGAAACTGGCTAGTTCCTCTTATACTAGGAGCACCAGATATAGCATTTCCTCGAATAAACAATATAAGATTTTGACTTCTACCCCCCTCCCTTACATTCCTTCTAATGAGAAGAATAGTAGAAAACGGAGCAGGAACAGGATGAACAGTTTATCCTCCCTTATCCTCTAATATTGCCCATAGAGGAGCTTCAGTCGATCTAGCTATTTTCAGCCTCCATTTAGCAGGAATCTCATCTATTCTTGGTGCAGTAAATTTTATTACTACTGTCATTAATATGCGAACTACAGGAATTACTTTTGACCGTATACCCCTATTTGTATGGGCTGTTGTCCTTACTGCTCTTCTTCTCCTCTTATCTCTCCCTGTTCTTGCTGGAGCTATCACAATGCTTCTCACAGACCGAAACATCAACACAACCTTCTTTGACCCGGCAGGAGGGGGTGACCCAATTCTCTACCAACACTTATTTTGATTCTTTGGTCATCCAGAAGTTTACATTTTAATTCTACCAGGATTTGGTATAATTTCCCACATTATTAGCCAAGAAAGAAGAAAAAAGGAAACCTTCGGAACTCTTGGAATAATTTATGCTATAATAGCAATTGGATTGCTTGGATTTATTGTATGAGCTCACCATATGTTTACTGTAGGAATAGATGTTGACACTCGAGCCTATTTTACATCAGCAACAATAATTATTGCTGTTCCTACAGGAATTAAAATTTTTAGTTGACTAGCCACTCTCCATGGAACTCAAATCAACTATTCCCCATCTATACTTTGAGCCCTTGGTTTTGTTTTCCTGTTTACTGTAGGAGGGTTAACGGGAGTAGTTTTAGCTAACTCCTCTATTGATATTGTTCTTCACGACACTTACTATGTAGTTGCTCACTTCCATTATGTTCTTTCCATGGGAGCAGTATTTGCTATTATGGCAGGATTTGTGCACTGATTTCCCCTATTTACAGGACTTTCCCTAAACAATAAGCTCCTAAAAATTCAATTCCTTGTAATATTCCTTGGGGTAAATATAACCTTTTTCCCCCAACATTTTCTGGGTCTTAGAGGTATACCTCGACGATACTCTGACTATCCAGACGCCTACACAACTTGAAATATCGTTTCTTCGATTGGCTCCCTAATTTCATTAGTAAGAATTATTTTATTCCTATTTATTATATGAGAAGCCTTTGTCGCCATACGAAAAAGTCTCTCACCCTTAAGAATGACGTCATCAATTGAATGGCTTCAATCAATACCCCCATCAGAACACAGATACTCTGAACTTCCTATGCTCTCTAATTTCTAATATGGCAGAATAGTGCGGTGGACTTAAACCCCAAATATAAAGTGCAACTTTTTTTAGAAATTGCAACTTGAAAAATACTTCTCCTTCAAGATAGAGCCTCACCTTTAATAGAACAATTATCCTTCTTTCACGACCATACTCTTATAATCCTGCTCATAATTACAGTTTTAGTAGGATACTTAATAGCAAGTCTTTTTTTTAATAAGTACAACTACCGCTACCTTCTCGAAGGTCAAACTATTGAAGTTATTTGAACAATTCTTCCTGCAGTAACTCTAATTTTTATTGCTCTCCCATCTCTTCGACTTCTTTACCTGCTTGATGAAATTAATAACCCCCTAGTATCAGTAAAAACTATTGGTCATCAATGATATTGATCATATGAATATACTGATTTCAAAAATATTGAATTTGATTCTTACATAATCCCAACATCAGAATTAAAAAAATCAAGCTTTCGTCTTCTAGACGTTGATAACCGGGCTGTTCTACCTTACAATTCTCAAATTCGCTTAATAGTTACTGCCGCAGATGTCCTTCACTCGTGAACTATTCCCGCTCTAAGAGTCAAAATTGATGCAACGCCAGGTCGATTAAACCAAGTAAGATTCCTTTTAAACCGTACAGGACTATTTTTTGGTCAATGTTCTGAGATCTGTGGTGCTAACCATAGATTTATACCTATTGTTTTAGAAAGTATCTCCCCCTCATTTTTTATTAAATGAGTTTCCAAAATAGGAGATTCTTCATTAGATAACTGAAAGTCAGTAATGGTCTCTTAAACCACTTCATAGTAAATTAACGCCTACTTCTAATGAAAGGCTTAGTTAAATAATAACACTAATTTGTCAAATTAATATTACTCCCTAGGTAGCCTTTAATTCCCCAAATAGCCCCACTTAGTTGATTGACACTAATACTTTTATTTTCAGTAATCCTTATCATTGTTAGAATTATTAATTACACAATTTTTAACCAATCCCCCAAAAGACTTTTCTTTGAAAAAATTCAATCTTCCAAAACCTGAAAATGATAGCAAATTTATTTTCTTCTTTCGACCCATCAACATCATTCTATATTCCCCTTAACTGATTAAGAACAATTTTATGTTTAATTTTTATCCCCTACTCATTTTGACTAATTCCCAATCGATCCTTTTCCCTTTGAAAAAAAATTCTTTCCTCCTTACATAAGGAATTCAAAACTCTTCTTGGCCCTGCCTCCAAAGGAGGAACATTTATCTTCATCTCATTATTCTCCTTAATTTTATATAATAACTTCCTAGGTTTATTCCCTTATATTTTTACAAGAACAAGACACCTTGTTCTCACATTAACTCTTGCCCTTCCTCTTTGATTGAGATTTATAATCTTCGGTTGAATTAATAACACCGTCCACATATTAGCACATCTAGTTCCTCAGGGAACACCTCCTCTCCTTATACCTTTTATAGTATGTATCGAAACAATTAGAAATATTATTCGACCAGGAACATTAGCTGTTCGATTAGCTGCCAATATAATTGCAGGACATCTTCTAATAACCCTTCTTGGAAACACAGGTCCTTCAATTCCCCCTTCCTTAATTATTATTCTCCTTCTCACACAAATTCTTCTTCTAGTTCTAGAATCCGCAGTCGCTATCATTCAATCTTATGTATTTGCCGTTTTAAGATCTTTATACTCGAGAGAAGTTAACTAATGTCCCACAAAAATCACCCGTTTCATCTTGTTGATGCAAGGCCTTGACCTATCTTAGGTGCTTTTGCAGCTATAGTTACAATAACTGGAATTATCAAATGATTTCATTTATATAATAATAATCTTCTTCTTCTAGGATTCCTAGTTACCTCCTTAGTCATATACCAATGATGACGAGACATCTCCCGGGAAGGAACCTTCCAAGGTCTCCATACCTATATTGTAACCATAGGATTACGATGGGGAATAATTCTATTTATCACATCTGAAGTATTTTTCTTCATCTCATTTTTCTGGGGATTCTTTCACAGAAGATTAGCCCCCTCAATTGAATTAGGAATAATATGACCCCCTAAGGGAATTAATCCGTTCAACCCACTTCAAATTCCGCTTCTAAATACGTTAATTTTGCTAACTTCAGGACTCACAGTCACATGAGCCCACCATAGACTTATTGAAAACAACTTCAACCAAGTAACCCAAGGTCTCACGTTAACGGTAATCCTAGGAATTTACTTTACCCTCCTACAAGCATACGAATATAAGGAAGCACCTTTTACAATTGCAGATGCTGTATATGGATCCTCTTTCTTCATAGCAACAGGATTCCATGGAATCCACGTTATTATTGGAACAACATTCCTAGCCGTAGGACTTTTCCGCCATCTAAACAATCACTTCTCCTCAATTCATCATTTTGGGTTTGAAGCAGCAGCCTGATACTGACATTTCGTTGACGTAGTTTGGCTTTTCCTCTATATTTCAATCTACTGATGAGGTAGTTATTTATATAATATAAGTTTATTATATTTGACTTCCAATCAAATTATCTAGAAATAGTATAAATAATATTTATCTTAATCACAAGGGCCAGCCTTATCTTAATTATTTCATCCTTAATAATACTAATTTCCTCAATCCTTTCAAAAAAAACTTATATTGATCGAGAAAAAAGATCTCCCTTTGAATGTGGATTTGACCCTAAAAGATCACCACGCTTACCTTTTAGCCTACAGTTTTTCTTAATCGCACTAATTTTTTTAATCTTTGATGTAGAAATCGCTTTATTAATTCCTCTAATCTCTATCTTAAAAATCTCCAGAACACTTTATTTCTGATCCATTGCAGCCTTCTTTATCTTTATCCTTTTAGCAGGCCTCTACCACGAATGAAATCAAGGAGCTCTTGAGTGAGCCTCTTAGGATAATAGTTAATTATAACATTTAATTTGCACTTAAAAAGTATTGATCATCAATTTATCTTAAATAAGAAACAAAAATTTGTATTTAGTTTCGACCTAAAATCTTGATGGAAACATCCTTATTTTTAATTGAAACCAAAGTAGAGGTTTATCACTGTTAATGATAATAATGAATTTTTTCCAATTAAAGAAGTGGTTTATCAAATAATGAGCTTCTAACTCATTTAATTAGTGGTGAAATTCCATTGACACTTCTATTTATATAGTTTAAAATAAAACATTACACTTTCATTGTAAAATTAGATTATATCTTATAAATACTTAAAGATTTTAAATCACCGAGATATCTTCAATATCTTGCTCTCATATTAAGCTATTTAAGTAATAAATTATTAAAATTAAAAACACAATCCACATAACCGTTAAAGATAAAAAGATCTTTAAATTGTTTCTGTGAAAAACTTGAAGAAATTTAGATAAAGAAGACAAAGAATAATATAAATTTTGACTTCCTGCATATTCTGATCACCCCTGATCCAAAGACTCGTACATAGCAACCCCCTGATGTAAGGGATAATAATTAACCCCAAATGTCGAAATATAAGGTATATTTCACATAGAACCTATAAAAATTGAACTCAAATTAAACTTTAAAGTCTTAGACTTATACCCTAAAGCCAACTGAGCCAACTCATAGCCAACTCACCCTCCTGTCACAGTTACAATCAAAGTTATTATCTTTATATAAAAAGGCAAGCAAATAAAATAAGGTGTAGACAATATTATTCAACTTAATGCACTTCCCATGAAAACAACAAAAAAAATAATACCGGATATACCCTTTAATATAACTAAACCCAAATCATTAATCCTATGAAAACTAAAATGATTATAATCTCCTCTTAATACTATATAAATTAAACGAAAAGTATAAGCAACAGTCAAGCCTGTAGAAACAAAATAAATTAAATAAATATAAACCCCTAAATTTCTTATAGAAATAAATTCTAAAATAAGATCCTTAGAATAGAATCCTGACAAAAATGGCAACCCACATAAAGATATATTACAAATCACAAAAAATACACAAGTTAAAGGCATCTGATTAATTAAACCCCCCATAAAACGGATATCCTGACAATTTCTCAAGCCATGAATTATAGCTCCTGCACACATAAACAACAGTGCCTTAAATAAAGCATGTGTTAAAAGATGATAGAATGCTAAAACATAACCCCCTATAGCTAAAATTCTCATTATTAACCCTAATTGACTTAAAGTAGAAAGAGCAATAATTTTTTTTAAATCATATTCATACCTAGCCCCTAGACCCGCTATAAATATAGTTAACCTAGCAACGAATAATAAAATAATTTTAACCCCCTCCCCTATACAAAAATTAAAACGAATTAATAAATAAACCCCTGCCGTTACAAGAGTTGAAGAATGAACTAAAGAAGAAACAGGAGTTGGTGCTGCTATCGCAGCAGGAAGCCATGAAGAAAATGGAATTTGTGCTCTCTTAGTTATCCCTGCGAACACTATTAAAAATACAATAATATCTATCTCTGTTCTACGGGATATTACATCCAAGAAAAATAAATAATTTCATCTACCAAAATTTAGTATTCAAGCAATACTTATTAAAAAAGCAACGTCCCCTAAACGATTTGTTAAAGCTGTCAACATACCGGCATTAAAGGATTTTACATTCTGGTAATAAATTACTAAACAATAAGAAACTAAACCTAAACCATCTCAACCCAACAAAATTCTAATTAAATTTGGTCTAAAAATGAGAAGAAGTATAGAAGCAACAAATATAGCCACCAGTATAATAAAACGATTAATTATTAAATCCCCCTCTATATATTCTAAGCTGTAGAAAATAACTATTGAAGAAATAAATAAAACAAATCTTGCAAACAATAAGGACATTCAATCAAAAAGAAGTGATATTACAATTCTTGAAGAATTAACCCTTACTATTTCAATCTCCACAACTGTTCTATAATCCATTGATATAAAATTTAAACTTATGAAAAATCTTAATATTCTAAAAACCAAAAATACTATAAAATAAACTAAACAAATTGATATTACTTAAGGTATCCCTACATCTTTGACTCCACAAATCAATATTTTAATTAAACTACTTAAGTAACTTCACAAAATTAAGAACTCCCCCTTCAAAATAATAATATTTAAAGGAAATCAATGCAAAAATATCAACAAATACTCCCGAACACTACCAATTCTGAAAGAATATAAACCTCTAAATATTTTCCCATGTTGAGAATAAGCATATAAAAATAATCTATAAGCAGCACTAAAAAAAGAAATTAAAGACAAAAAAATTATACACAAAAATCTTCATGATACAAGTCTATTAATAAGTATAATCTCCCCTGCCAGATTCAACGAAGGAGGAGCTGCTATATTTGAAGAACTTAATAAAAATCATCAAAGAGACATTCTCGGTATTAAATTAATTAGACCCTTGTTAAGATAAAATCTTCGTCTACCTAAACGTTCATAAGAAATATTAGCTAAACAAAATAAACCTGAAGAACATAAACCGTGAGCCACCATTATTACAAGGGACCCCCTTAATCCTCAGTAATTCAACGTTATGATACCTCCTAAAACTAAACCCATATGAGCTACAGATGAATAAGCAATCAAAGATTTAATATCTCCTTGCCGTAAACAAATTAATGAAACAAAAAATCCCCCAACTAACCCAATAGAAACAAACACTAAATTAATTTTGATAGCTAAAGGAATCATAATTTGTATTATACGTATAAGACCATAACCCCCTAGCTTCAATATTACTCCTGCTAAAATTATTGAACCTGATACAGGAGCCTCCACATGAGCCTTTGGAAGTCAGAGATGAATAAAATATATAGGCATTTTGACTAAAAAAACCATCCTGGTACAAATATAAAATATTAAAAATTCCACACTCTTAAAGAAAAAGAAAAAATCCAAAGAACCGTACAAATTATAATAATAAAAAATTCTCACTATTATAGGTAAAGAAGCTACTAAAGTATAAAACAATAAATAAACTCCAGCCTGAATTCGTTCTGGTTGATACCCTCAACCCACAATTAAAATTAAAGTAGGAATAAGCCTAAATTCAAAAAACAAATAAAATACAAACAAGTTCATTGAAGCAAATGTACAAAACAAAGAAATTAATAAAATTAATAAAGTAAACAAATATAAACTTCTAAAATAGCCTGTCTTAAAAATTCCCTCCCTAGCCATCACTATCAACGAACAAATCCAAAATCTCAATAAAATTATTATATAAGAAAGTAAATCTACCCCAAAAAAGTATCTAATATTGCAATATAATCTTCTCAAACTAATCTCTAATAAAAATAAAAAAATCAACCTTATATATAAGCATTGATTAAACCAAAATCCCTTCTTTATAAACCTTAATGGAACTATGAACATTAAAGAAAATAAAAACTTTATCATAATAAATTAAAAGAAATTATATAGTTATTTCCGTATGTTCGTATTAATAAAACCAAAACAGATAAACCCAAGGCCCCCTCACAAACCCTTATAGTTAAAAAAACCATAAGAAAATAAAATTCATACACATATATACATAAATAAACATATAATAAAAGAAATAAAGACACTACAATAAACTCTAATCTTAATAATATTAAAAGCAAATGTTTCCGCTTTAGGCAAAAAGACAATAAACCTATTAAGTATATAAAAAAGGATGCACTAGCAAAAATTGTCATTAGTTTTAATAATTTAAACAAAATATTGGTCTTGTAAACCAAAAATAAGGTTCTCTTTTAAAACTTCAGAAAGGATCTCTTCTTCATCGTTAATCTCCAAAATTAATATTTTCAATAAACTACTTCCTGAACTTATGATAATGATTCTCTTCACTTCCCTTATGCCAGCCTTATTAATACCCTTAGTTAATCACCCCCTCTCTTTAGGGGGACTCTTACTGATTCAATCAGTACTAATCGCTTTAATCTCTGGATGAATAAATATCACCTTTTGATATTCATATATCTTGCTCCTTATTATAATTGGAGGTATACTTGTCCTATTTATATATATAACGAGAGTAGCATCCAATGAAAAATTCAAATCATCAACTCCAATAATTCTTCTTCTATTAGCCCTATCTCTCATAATTATATCCGTCTACCCTTTTACAGATCAATGACTCTTAAGATTTAATATTATAACCTCAGAAAATTACAAATCAATTTTTTCTCTCCTATCTTTAAACAAATTTCTTAATTTCCCTGCTATTATAATTTCAGTACTCCTAATTATTTATCTTCTAATTACCATAATTGTTGTAATTAAAATTTCTAGGTTTAAACAAGGACCCCTCCGAAATTACAACTAATGAAAACACCCATCCGAAAAATTTCCCCTATAACCAAAATTATCAACAATTCACTTATTGACCTTCCATCTCCATCAAATATCTCAGCATGATGGAATTTTGGGTCCTTACTTGGTTTATGTTTAGGAATTCAAATCATCACAGGAATTTTTCTAGCAATACACTTTACAGCCAACGTAGACATAGCATTTAATAGAGTAATTCACATCTCACGAGATGTAAACTATGGATGGTTAATTCGAACAACTCACGCTAACGGAGCCTCATTCTTCTTTATCTGCCTGTATCTTCATGTAGGACGAGGTCTTTATTACAGATCCTACAATTTAGAATTAACGTGATCTGTCGGAGTAATTATTCTCTTTTGTGTAATAGCAACAGCATTCCTAGGATATGTTCTCCCCTGAGGACAAATATCCTTTTGAGGAGCCACTGTAATTACAAATCTCCTTTCAGCTATCCCTTATGTTGGAACCTTAATTGTTCAATGATTATGAGGTGGATTTGCAGTAGATAACGCAACATTAACCCGATTCTTTGCACTACATTTTCTTTTACCCTTTATTATTGCAGCTCTAGTAATAATTCATCTTCTTTTTCTTCACCAAACCGGATCTAATAACCCCCTAGGAACAAATAGAAATATTGACAAAATCCCCTTCCACCCTTACTTTTCCTACAAAGACATTTTTGGCTATATTATTATAACCTTTATTCTTACCAGTTTAGTACTAGTAAGGCCCAACCTTCTAGGAGATCCTGAAAATTTTATCCCAGCTAATCCTTTAGTAACCCCAGTACACATTCAGCCTGAATGATATTTCTTATTTGCATATGCCATTCTCCGATCAATTCCTAATAAACTAGGAGGAGTAATTGCCCTTGTATTTTCTATCCTTATTCTCCTGATTGTACCATTCATCAACAAAAAAAAAATATTAAGAACCCAATTCTACCCAATTAATAAAATTTTATTCTGATCATTCCTATCTGTAGTAATTTTACTTACTTGGATTGGAGCCCGACCTGTAGAAGATCCTTATATTACAGTAGGACAAATTCTTACTATTATATATTTTTCCTACTTTATCATTAATCCTTTAATCCACCTTTTATGGGATAAAATTATTTTCAAAAATTAGTTAATGAACTTGTATAAGTGTGTATTTTGAAAGTACAAAAAAGAGTAAACTCTCTATTAACTTTAAGTTTATCACCTCACTACTAAATTTCATTCACTATTAATGTCTATTAATATAGACCAATATTTATTATTAAATTTATTTATACTTAATTTTATGCACCATTTAAAATTATAAGTCTAAAAAAATGACTACTAAATTTCATTCACTAAATCACCCAGGTAAAGATAAAAATCTTTAATCCTAGGAAAAACAAAAAATAATTCAAAGACAAGGGTAAATAGCTTTTTCAAGCCAAATATATCAACTTATCATACCGAAACCGGGGGAGTGTCCCCCGAACCCAAACCCAAAGAAAAGACATGAACCCCAACAAAAAGAAAATTAAAAAACTTAAGAAATTTGCCCCTAAAAATAATATACAACATATTATTCTTATAAATAAAATTCTTGAATACTCAGCTAAAAAAATCAATGCAAATCCACCCCCTCTATACTCAACATTAAACCCGGAAACCAACTCCGACTCCCCCTCCGCAAAATCAAAAGGAGTTCGATTTGTCTCGGCCAGTCTTGAAACAAATCATACTATACATAAAGGAAGACAAATGACAACAAACCAAATTATACTCTGGTAAGCTTTAAGATCTACTAAATTTAAACTTATAATCAAAATTAAAAAAGATAGTAAAGTTAAAGCCAAACTCACCTCATAAGAAATAGTTTGAGCCACTGCCCGCATTCTACCCAATATTGAATAATTAGAATTAGATGATCATCCAGCCAGCATCACTGTATAAACACTAAGCCTAGCACAACATAAAAAATATAAAATACCCAAACCAAAACTTAAAAATCCTGAAAAAAGAGGAATACATAATCAAACTAATAAAGAAAGAAATAAATTAAAAACAGGAGAAACATAATATAAACCATAATTTCTTATTAGAGGATAAGTCTGCTCCTTTGTAAAAAGCTTAATAGCATCTCTAAAAGGCTGAGGAATACCAAGAAACCCGACCTTATTGGGCCCCTTACGAAGTTGAATATATCCTAAAACTTTTCGTTCCAGAAGTGTTAAAAAAGCAACTCCTACTAAAACACAAATAACCAAAATCAACATCCCGTAAAATAAAAAAAACAAATCAAATATATATATTATTGCTTGTATTATCCATACATTCGTAAATTCTAAATTTAATGCACTTATCTGCCAAAACAATAATGATATTCAAATAATAAACTAATTAAATTAATACTTGGTCCTTTCGTACTAAAATATTAAATCTATCAAGAGATAGAAACCAACCTGGCTCACGCCGGTTTAAACTCAGATCATGTAAAATTTTAAAAGTCGAACAGACTCAACCTATTAGCCCCTACACCAAAAGTTAATTTTAATCCAACATCGAGGTCGCAAACTAATTTATCGATAAGAACTCTCCAAACTAATTACGCTGTTATCCCTAAGGTAATTTATTCTTTTAATCGTTAAAAACGGATCAACTATATACACATTAGTAATTATATAAAAAGAAAAGTTTATTAAATTTTCCAATCACCCCAACAAAATAAGCTAAACCAAACCAAAATAATTAAACTAAAAACATAATCAAGCAAAACTTATTAAATTCTATAGGGTCTTCTCGTCCCCTAAACACATTTTAGCCTTTTAACTAAAAAATAAAATTCAAGAACCATTTAATTGAGACAGAAATTTTCTTGTAAGACCGTTCATTCCAGCTTTCAATTAAAAAACTAATGATTATGCTACCTTTGCACGGTCAGAGTACCGCGGCCATTCAATTAATCATTGGGCAGGCCTGACCTTAAATTATTTACAAAAAGCCATGTTTTTAATAAACAGGCAGAAAATATATTTGCCGAGTTCCTTAACTAAACCTTACATATTACATTCCCCTAAACAAAAAACTTTACTTATTTTATCATTATTACTTAAAACCATCAATTAATTTTAATATTTTAATAAAATACTTAAAAAAAAACAAATTACCTTAATTAAAATCTTGATATAAAACACTACAAAAAATAAAAACTTCTATTCCTACTCAACTTTAAACTAATCAATTTTTATAAAATTTTATTTAAAAGCTTATCCCCTTAAATATTACTTAATTTACAGGCTTATTTATTAGATAAATTACCCCTAAAATCAGCTTAATTAAATTAATTTCTTAAAAAACTAGATATATTTATACCCGACTAACGTATAATATCAAAAAATATATTATAAATAATTTTTCTACATTAAAATCTATATATTTTTAGCTCTTATAAATTCGAGAAAACTTCGTATTCCAAGTCCTTTTTTAATAAACCCTGATACAAAAGGTGCCTCTAAAGAAGAATTCTTCCCATAATATTAAATTTTCCTTCACTGTACTATTAATCTATAATAAAAATTATTATTTCATCATAACTACTAAAACATTCAATTCCTTTTAAAAATTCTCAATAAATAAAAATATCTATATCAAATTAAACCGAATCTCACAGTTAACTTTTTAATGTAAATAAAATGCTTTCTCTAAAGCTTTAATTTGCCTTTCCAGGCACACCTTCCGGTACGCCTACTATGTTACGACTTATCCCACCTTATGGTGGGAGCGACGGGCGATATGTGCATATTTTAGAGCTTAAGTCAAACCAATTAAATTATTAGTTTTACTTTCAAATCCTATTTATTGAAAAAATTTCACCTTTCAAACCACATAAATATATTCATTGTAACCCATCTCTCCTTGCCCGTAAGCTGCACCTTGATCTGATTTGACTTAAAATTTTAAATATTGAATATTTAACCCTTTAAAGATATTCAAATAACGACGATATACAAACTTAAAGAACAAGTTCAATTAATCGTGGATTATCAATTACAGGACAGGTTCCTCTGAACAGACTAAAACACCGCCAAATTCTTTAAATTTCAAGAACATCTAATACTTCTCAGGAATCTTAATTTACACTTTTAATAATAGGGTATCTAATCCTAGTTTATACTAAAAATCTAATAACTTTTCTTTTTAAAATAAAATTAATCAACCATAAAATTTCACCTTATATGATCAACTATCATTGACTTATTAATAAGATTATTATTACCCGAACCTAGTTCAGAAGTATATCATGTCTAACCGCAACTGCTGGCACAAGATTAGTCTATACTTTAATTAATATCTAATTCTAAATCTCCTTAATCATTAAATTTATTCACTACATGTGTAATATTAAAACTAAAATTCGTATGTGAAATTATAATTTACCGAACTCGGAGGCTATAATAAAACCTTAAATTTTGGACTTCCCAATTTTTAACACCCAAGTAAATATATAAGGAAAACCCCAATCCGATTTTATCTAATCTAAAGGACCTTGATCAATAAAACCCATATAAAATTTAAATTTGCCTCGATTTTACCTTAGATTACTTAGCACAATGTTGCTCCCCTGAGTCAACGAAACTAGGCCCCATACCCGTAACCTAAGCAAAACCTACACAAAATTTAAATTTGTCTTGATTTGCCTAAAGCTACTTAGCACACTGTTGATCCCCTGAGTCAACGAAACCAGGCCTTATGCCCGCAACTAAACAAAATCTACACAAAATTTAAATTTGCCTCGATTTTACCTTAGATTACTTAGCACAATGTTGCTCCCCTGAGTCAACGAAACTAGGCCCCATACCCGTAACCTAAGCAAAACCTACACAAAATTTAAATTTGTCTTGATTTGCCTAAAGCTACTTAGCACACTGTTGATCCCCTGAGTCAACGAAACCAGGCCTTATGCCCGCAACTAAACAAAATCTACACAAAATTTAAATTTGCCTCGATTTTACCTTAGATTACTTAGCACAATGTTGCTCCCCTGAGTCAACGAAACTAGGCCCCATACCCGTAACCTAAGCAAAACCTACACAAAATTTAAATTTGTCTTGATTTGCCTAAAGCTACTTAGCACACTGTTGATCCCCTGAGTCAACGAAACCAGGCCCACGCCCATTAAAATAGAATTACCTCTTAAACCTTGCCAAAAATCTAACTAAATGCCCGTTTAACCAAATTTCTGACCTTAAGGTCCCCAAACAACTAATTCAAGCAATGCCCGTTACCTGAAACTCGTCACTCGGCAAGTTCTTTCATATTTTTAATCCTCCCCCTAAAAAATCAAACCCATGCCCATTAAAATAGAGTTACCTCTTAAACCTTGCCAAAAATCTAACTAAATGCCCGTTTAACCAAATTTCTGACCTTAAGGTCCCCAAACAACTAATCCAAGCAATGCCCGTTACCTGAAACTCGTCACTCGGCAAGTTCTTTCATATTTTTAATCCTCCCCCTAAAAAATCAAACCCATGCCCATTAAAATAGAGTTACCTCTTAAACCTTGCCAAAAATCTAACTAAATGCCCGTTTAACCAAATTTCTGACCTTAAGGTCCCCAAACAACTAATCCAAGCAATGCCCGTTACCTGAAACTCGTCACTCGGCAAGTTCTTTCATTTTAATGGGCGTGGGCCTGGTTTCGTTGACTCAGGGGATCAACAGTGTGCTAAGTAGCTTTAGGCAAATCAAGACAAATTTAAATTTTGTGTAGGTTTTGCTTAGGTTACGGGTATGGGGCCTAGTTTCGTTGACTCAGGGGAGCAACATTGTGCTAAGTAATCTAAGGTAAAATCAAACCCATGCCCATTAAAATAGAGTTACCTCTTAAACCTTGCCAAAAATCTAACTAAATGCCCGTTTAACCAAATTTCTGACCTTAAGGTCCCCAAACAACTAATCCAAGCAATGCCCGTTACCTGAAACTCGTCACTCGGCAAGTTCTTTCATATTTTTAATCCTCCCCCTAAAAAATCAAACCCATGCCCATTAAAATAGAGTTACCTCTTAAACCTTGCCAAAAATCTAACTAAATGCCCGTTTAACCAAATTTCTGACCTTAAGGTCCCCAAACAACTAATCCAAGCAATGCCCGTTACCTGAAACTCGTCACTCGGCAAGTTCTTTCATATTTTTAATCCTCCCCTAAAAAATCTAACCCATGCCCATTAAAATAGAATACCTCTTAAACCTTGCCAAAAATCTAACTAAATGCCCGTTTAACCAAATTTCTGACCTTAAGGTCCCCAAACAACTAATCCAAGCAATGCCCGTTACCTGAAACTCGTCACTCAGTAAGTTCTTTCATATTTCAAATCCAATTAATACCCATTTAATCAAATTCCTGATCTTAAAATTCTAAGTAATATCCAAGTAATGCCCGTTACCTAGATATTCACCCTAGTAAAGCACTCCTACTCCCACCATTTACCCGCTCTAATTATTAATCATAATCAATGACACTTCATAACCCTAAACCATCAACTTTTCCATATACCTCCTTGTGCATTTTTTCTTTCTAAATTACTTACTCAATTTAATTCCTTAATTCTTACAAAAATACCTTTTAACCAACTCACTTTTTCCTACCCTCGCTTTATCTTCTTGAATATTGCCTTGAACCAAAAAAAATCGGAAAACCCAATTTTCGCGAGAATCGCCCCCCAAACGCCCTATAAGAAGTTTTAAAATTACATTAATGATAAATAGTATATTAATATTACCTTTGACATAATGGTATAATACCTTATTTTTAGTATGAATTTTTCTTATAAAAGATATATTCTACGTATATTATAAGGAGTTTTTTTTTTTTTTTTAAAATTATAATACTAATTTAAGATATTTATTGTCATTATATAATAATTTACGATTAACTATAAATTAAATACAATAATTTATAAGCATATATTCTGATTTTTATAATGTAAATACATATATATATATATATAAATATTTAATTAATATATAAATTCTATAAATGGTAGCTTACATTGAATAGTAAAATGTTCTATATCCTTTCTTAAGGATTTTTTTTCTTATACTCCTGACTAAACAAGTATAGATAATTCAGATAATTATATATAGACTAAATAACTATACATTCATATCGTCTAAATTTTGATATTCCAATGTATCCTACAAAGATTTATAGAGTCATTTAAATACAATAATATTATAATATATAAACCCTTATATATATATATATATTTATCAATGATTAATTTAGAAATTATTTATACAAAACTTTTTTTCAAAAGATTTTGCCTCCTAATTTTACCCCAGGATTGAAGTTGCCTTAAAGTAACGCAAAAAAGGGAAAAAAAAAGTTCGAAAAACTTGCAAAAAAAATGCAAAATTTGGGCACTTTTTTCACCTCGAAAAATTTTTCTCATTGAATTTAAGTTAAATTAAAACAAAATTGGTAAGGCGATTTTGGCAAATAAAAGTTCCGAAAAATATTGCTTAAATCCTTTAAGATTTTTTTTTTAAAAAA